ATCTAGGGGATAGTCGCTTCAAATTGAATTTTCCCTAGATAACATCTATTCAATTCAATTTTTTATCTATTTTTTTGCGAATATATTATAGATTGTCTTAAAGATTTAAAATTCATTTTCTTTATTTAGATTATTTAGAAATTAGAAAAAAAAATGATAATAACCATAAATCCAATGGATTTAAATTTGATTCTTTGCTTAAATTTGATTCTTTGCAAAATCAATTGCGAAATGCTTTTCTATTTCTAGAATTCTCAATATCTCTTTGACATCTTCTATGCAAAGATCCTTAATTTTCATAAGGTCTTCTTGACTCTTATTTAAAAGGTCCGATAATGTATGTATATTGGACTTTTTGAGACAATTATAAATCTTAGGAGTCAATTCTGATTGGTCAATAAAAATATATTTCAATGCTATTTCTTGTTGATTTTTCTTTAGTTTAGCCAATTTATTATGAAAAGTAAAAAGGGGTAAAGTACCCTTATGTTGGCTTTTTTCTAAATGTAAGTTTTCTTCTTCTGCCTGTAAAAAAGGAATAAATAAATCAATCAAATGCCGAGAGGCTTCATGAAGTGCTTCTTTAGGAGTTAAACTCCCATTTGTCCATATTTCTAGAAAAAGTATCTCTTGCTTTTCATTCCCATTTCCATAAGAATGAACACTATGATTCACATTTCGAACGGGCATGAATACAGCATCGATTGGATAACTTCCATTTTGAAAGTTATTTGGCGATTTTATACAGTAGCCACGAGTCCTTTCGATTTGTAAGCCAATACACAAGTCAATTGGTTCCGTTAGAATAGCTATATGCTGTGTATTATCAACGATTTGCACCGAAGGTGGTAAGATGATATCTTGAGCAGTTACATATCCAGGGCCTTTGACACAAATAGACGCGTCACAAGTTCCATACAAATTGCTTCTCAATACAATTTCTTTCAAATTCATTAAAATTTCATGTACTGATTCTTGAATACCTGCTAGGGTAGAAAATTCGTGTGGTATTTTCTCAGATTTTGCGCGTGTGATACACGTTCCTTCTAGTTCTCCAAGCAAACCCCTTCGCATCGCAATGCCTATTGTGTCCGCTTGACCCTTCATAAGCGGAGACATAATAAAGCGTCCATAAAAAAGACGTTTACTGTCGGCTCTTGATTCAACACACTTCCACTGTAGTGTCCGAGTAGATATTGTTACTTTCTCTCGAACCATAAGAATGTTTGTTATTTTTGATCAAATCATTGAATTATTTATTTCTCTTGAAATCTCTTCAATGTTTCTATTTTTACAATGTTTACAATGTTTCGATTTTTACACACGTCGTTTTTTAGGGGGCCTGCAGCCATTATGTGGCATAGGAGTTACATCCCGGACGAAACTTAATAATATACCACTTCTACGAATAGCTCTTAATGCCGCATCTCGTCCGAGACCGGGGCCTTTTATCATGACTTCAGCTCGTTGCATACCTTGATCCACTACTGTCCGAATAGCATTTCCAGCTGCGGTTTGAGCAGCAAACGGTGTCCCTCTTCTTGTGCCCCTGAACCCGCACATTCCGGCGGAAGACCATGAGATCACCCGCCCTCGTACGTCTGTAACCGTCACAATAGTATTGTTGAAACTTGCTTGAACATGAATAACTCCTTTTGGTATTTTACGCGCATTCTTACGTGAACTAATACGGCCATTCCTGCGCGAACCAATTCTAGGTAAAGGTTTTGCCATATTTTATGTTATCATCTTATAAATAGAAGCCAGGTGTCTATGGATATATCCATGTCATGTCAAAATAAATCTTTTTTTTATTTATATATCGGATGCCTTAAAGATAAAGAAGATAAAGAGTCTCGGTTTCGAAGGACTAGCCTTGTCTTTGCTTATGTCTCGGATTGGAACAAATTACTCTAATTCGTCCCCGTCTACGTATTAGTCGGCATTTTTCACAAATTTTACGAGCGGAGGCCTTTATTTTCATATTTGTCATTCCTTAATTTTGAATATACATGTGTTTTTGAAGAAAATAAGTTTCGTTAAATTTTCCAATCTGGAATTATATCTCTATGAAAATGAAAGGAATAAGGAAGTTGAAAAAAAAAAAACTACCCAATCATTCGAATTTTTGTTGTGTAGTCTATAGATTAGACGTTCTCTGGTCGAATCATATCGGCTTACTTCCATTTTTATTTTTACTCTATGCCTTAGTAGTCTACGGATAAAACAAAACTATGTCGGATTTTTTCTGAAACAGAACCTAAAATCCGATCTTCATTATCGAAACAAACTTGAGAGATACCATTAGTAGTAAGTGATTCAACAATTAAACCCTCTTGACTTGACTCTATTTTTATTCTTTCATTCCAGCTAAAACCTCGTGAAGTATCAAGTATCAATTAATATAATGCAGGAAAAATAATAAAAATAATATTAGAACCCTTTTCTTTCTTCTTTCTATTTTTTTTTTTTTCACAAACAGGAAGTCCGGATAAAATTTGGATATCCGAGAGGAAAGATTACCATATATAACACAAGATTTCTCCACCGATTTTTTCTAGTCGAGCCTCTCGGTCTGTCATTATACCTCGAGAGGTAGAAAGAATTACAATCCCCATCCCGCCTAGAATTCTAGGAATTTTTTGATAGTTAGAATAGATTCGTAGACCAGGCCGACTTATTCGTTTTAAATTTAGATTAGTTCCATACGATCCTTTCCTATTTCTTCTATGTCGTAGAGTTAAAACAACAAAAAATTTCTTACCTTCCTGATGTTTCCTCACATTTTCAATAAAACCTTCTTGCAAAAGTATTTTAATAATTTTTTCGGTGATGTTAGTAAATGCTAGTCGGACAGTTCCTTTTCTATCCGTGTCCGCATTTCGTATAGAGGTTATTATGTCAGCAATAGTGTCTCTCCCCATGATAAACTAAATTTATTGGTGCCTCATAATTTTGATATAATCAACATATTTTTCTTTTTTTTTGTTTGTTTTCTTTTTATCATATGAATTCATTTTTTTTTTATTATTTTAGAGGTATATGCATGAACTCCAATCTACTAATTTCTTTCATTTTGAATTAATTTTTTTTAATTAATTTTATAATTTATTCTAATTTACTTTAATTAATTCCATTCAAATACTATAACTATATCGGGGTCTCATCTTATATCTTACAATGTTTTATCTTACAATACTTCAGGTGCTAATGAAACTATTTTAGTGAAATTTAACTGTCTCAATTCCCGGGCGATTGCACCAAAAATTCTAGTTCCTTTTGGGTTTCCGTCTTGATCAATGACAACTGCAGCATTGTCATCATATCTTATTATTATGCCGTTGTCACGTTTGAGTTCTTTACAAGTACGTACAATTACAGCTCTGATTACTTCGGATCTTTCTAGAGGTGAATTTGGTACGGCTTCTTTGATTACAGCAACAATAATGTCACCGATATGTGCATATCGCCGATTACTAGTCCCCATGATTCGAATACATATTAATTTTCGGGCTCCACTGTTATCTGCTACACTCAAATGGGTCTGAGATTGGATCATATCATTTTTTTAATCTGTTATTTCAATGCAAAGGGCAAAAAAAAGAAATATTTTTGTTCAAAAAAAAAACGTTCGATTTTTGTTTTTTTAATCTTAAAGGACTTTTTCCTTTGGTTTTTCTATTCCTATCTCGAAATAATGAATTGAGTTTGTATAGGCATTTTTGACGCTGCTATTGAAATAGCCTTTCTAGCTATATTTTCTGTTACTCCGCCCATTTCATAAAGTATTCTGCCAGGTTTAACGACAGCTACCCAATATTCGGGGGATCCTTTCCCCGATCCCATACGTGTTTCCGTAGGTCTTGCAGTAACAGGTTTGTCAGGAAATATACGTACCCATATTTTTCCCCCGCGGCGCGCATTTCTTGTCATTGCTCGTCGTCCCGCTTCTATTTGTCTAGATGTAATCCAAGCGGGTTCAAGTGCCTGAAGAGCATATCTACCGAAAGAAATACAATTACCCCGATAAGACATTCCTTTCATTCTTCCTCTATGTTGCTTACGGAATCTGGTTCTTTTTGGGTTATAGTAGATGGTCGTTTATCAATTCCATCCCTACTACAGAACCGGACATGAGAGTTTCTTCTCATCCAGCTCCTCGCGAATGAAATGATTAAAAAAAAAAAAATATACATGTAATAATATACTATATTAAAGCATGGTATTGGGTGGGATTTCTCCTGTTATTATAAATTTGTATTATTAGAAATTTGTATATTTTTGTATTATTCTATTTTCTATTCTATCGAATTTTATATGACTATGTATTCGATTTCTGGTTTTCATTCTGTTTATATATTTTATATAGTCAATATGTTATCAGATTGTTTTGTTTAAAATTGTTAAATTTAATAACATAAAAACCTTCGCGGGCGAATATTTACTATTTCAATAATTCTTTTTCAATAATTATTTTACTATTTTAATAATTATTTCATTTGTGGAAGTAATCTATTAGCTTTTAGAATAAAGACTAAATAGAAATGAATTGTCTACTGGTTCCTTTCTTTTCTTTCGCCATCCTGCCCAATAAATCAGTACTGATTTATTGGTTCCGTCGTCCCCATCACTTCCCGATTAATGGTTAGGTCCTACTTTTACAACGGAGTCCTGAATAAAATCAAATTGAATGAAATTTGTTATTGAGTCAATTTTCTCAGTCTTTATTGGCTCCAGGCTCTTGATTTTTTGTTCTATGAATAGATTCATTTAATTATAGATCAATCTCTATTGATGCTTTATTACATTCATTGGCTTTTATAAAATGAATCATAGACCTTACATATTGGAATCATATATCATTGATATTTTTTTCTCTTTTTTTTTCTTTCTTTCACCCTTCCCTTCCATTTATCTGCATTATTTTCTATTTTGTTTTAGAATAAAATAATCAGATTGATTTTTTTTTCAGAAAAAAAAAATTGCAATTGCTGCAATTA